TGGTTCATCCGACACGTACACGTCATGGGCATCCCGCCTTTCTATGTTCTATAGACTTGTATGTAACTATTGAGAGTGAAGATATTCTACATAATGTGAATATTCCACCCAAAAGTTTGCTTTTAGTTCAAAACGATCAATATGTAGAATCAGAACAAGTAATTGCTGAGATTCGCGCAGGAATATCCACTTTGAATTTTAAAGAGAAGGTTCGAAAACATATTTATTCTGATTCAGACGGAGAAATGCACTGGAGTACCGATGTCTATCATGCACCCGAATTTACATATGGTAATGTTCATCTATTACCAAAAACAAGTCATTTATGGATATTATTAGGAGGGCCGTGCAGGTCCAGTCTAGTCTACCTTTCGATCCACAAGGATCAGGATCAAATGAATGCGCATTCTCTTTCTGGCAAGCGAAGATATACTTCTAACCTCTCAGTAACCGATGATCAGGCGAGGCAGAAATTGTTTAGTTCGGATTTTTATGGTCAAAAAGAAGATAGGATTCCGGATTATTCAGACCTTAATCGAATCATATGTACTGGTCAGTATAATCTCGTATATTCGCCTATTCTTCACGGGAATTCTGATTTATTGTCAAAAAGGCGAAGAAATAAATTCATCATTCCACTACACTCGATTCAAGAACTCGAGAATGAACTAATGCCCTGTTCAGGTATCTCGATTGAAATCCCCGTAAATGGTATTTTCCGTCGAAATAGTATTCTTGCTTATTTCGATGATCCTCGATACAGAAGAAAGAGTTCGGGCATTATTAAATATGGGACTATAGAAACGCATTCAGTCATCAAAAAAGAGGATTTGATTGAGTATCGAGGAGTCAAGGAATTTAGGCCAAAATACCAAATGAAAGTAGATCGATTTTTTTTCATTCCTGAAGAGGTGCATATCTTGCCCGGATCTTCTTCCATAATGGTACGGAACAATAGTATCGTTGGGGTCGATACACAAATCACCTTAAATCTAAGAAGCCGAGTCGGTGGGTTGGTCCGGGTGGAGAGAAAAAAAAAACGAATTGAACTGAAAATCTTTTCTGGAGATATCCATTTTCCTGGAGAGACGGATAAGATATCCAGACATACCGGCGTTTTGATACCACCAGGAACAGGAAAAAGAAATTCCAAGGAATACAAAAAAGTTAAAAATTGGATCTATGTCCAACGAATTACACCTAGTAAGAAAAGGTTTTTTGTTTTAGTTCGACCTGTCGTCACATATGAAATAACGGACGGTATAAATTTAGGAACCCTTTTTCCACCGGATCCATTGCAGGAAAGGGATAATGTGCAACTTCGAATTGTCAATTATATCCTTTATGGAAATGGCAAACCGATTAGAGGAATTTCTGACACAAGTATTCAATTAGTTCGGACTTGTTTAGTATTGAATTGGAACCAAGACAAAAAAAGTTCTTCTTGCGAAGAAGCCCGTGCTTCTTTTGTTGAAATAAGGACAAATGGTTTGATTCGACATTTCCTAAGAATCAACTTAGTGAAATCCCCTATTTCGTATATCGGAAAAAGGAATGATCCGTCGGGGTCAGGATTGCTCTCTGATAATGGATCAGATTGTACCAATATCAACCCCTTTTCTGCCATTTATTCCTATTCCAAGGCAAAAATTCAACAATCTCTTAACCAACCTCAAGGAACTATTCATACGTTGTTGAATAGAAATAAGGAATGTCAGTCGTTGATAATTTTGTCAGCAGCCAATTGTTCTCGAATGGAGCCATTCAAAGATGTAAAATATCACAGTGTGATAAAAGAATCAATTAAAAAAGATCCCCTAATTCCAATTAGGAATTCATTGGGCCCTTTAGGAACATGCCTTCCAATTGAGAATTTTTATTCATCTTACCATTTAATAACTCATAATCAGATCTTAGTAACTAAATATTTGCAACTTGACAATTTAAAACAGACTTTTAAAGTGATTAAATTAAAATATTATTTAATGGATGAAAATGGAAAAATTTATAATCCCGATCCATGCCGTAACATTATTTTAAATCCATTCAATTTGAATTGGTCTTTTCTCCATCACAATTATTGTGCAGAGACATCTAAAATAATTAGTCTTGGACAGTTTATTTGTGAAAATGTATGTATAGCCAAAAATGGACCGCCCCTCAAATCGGGTCAAGTTATACTTGTTCAAGTTGACTCGATAGTGATACGATCAGCTAAGCCTTATTTGGCCACCCCCGGAGCAACTGTTCATGGCCATTATGGGGAAACCCTTTACGAAGGAGATACATTAGTTACATTTATATATGAAAAATCGAGATCTGGTGATATAACACAGGGTCTTCCAAAAGTAGAACAGGTCTTAGAAGTGCGTTCGATTGATTCAATATCCATGAATCTAGAAAAGAGGGTTGAGAGTTGGAACAAATGTATACCAAGAATTCTTGGAATTCCTTGGGGATTCTTGATTGGTGCTGAGCTAACTATAGCGCAAAGCCGAAT